AAAAAGTAAAAGTTAATGGAAAGAGAAATGAGGAATCCGACTTACCATTGAAAGAGACATCATCTAAAACTAAAAAAAAAATAGTTTATGATATTTTTTAAGATTTTTTAAGGTAAAAATAGGTAAAAATATGAAAAATATGAAATTCAAAATATGAAATTCAATTTTATTACTAAAAAAATGAATACAGCGAACAAATACAATAAGAGATACGAAGAGATGCGACCACCTCCTACATATTTTATAACCTCTCCAAGAAAAAAACTTGCAAGACCCATTACATTTGTAATTCTATCGATTATTTGTCTATCAAAAAAATGAGTTAGTTCTGCCAATCCTCTTAGACCCCTAGTTATAAATTTTGCATAAAAAGCATCTATATAACCACGATTATATGACAAACGATATATTAAATATATTAGTTTGTCCCTAAGAATTCTTTGAGAACCCTTTTTGACAACTAAATTTAGGAAGTTCAAATTTTGTAAAGATGAATAAACAGGCTTGTATAAAAAGGATGCGAACAAAATTCCCCCAAAAGCTATACTGACTGGAAAAGTTGCATTTGTCAAAAATTGATACCAATCCTTGGATTCTTTTGAATTTTGATCTAACAGGTTTATCGGTGGAGTTAACAATTTGGATAATATATCCAATCCCTCCCCCTCTTGATTGAAAGTAATTCCTATGACCCCACTAAACAAGGTAAATAAGGCCAATATAAGTATAGGAACTAGCATAGTATTGTTCGATTCATGAGGATAAGGATTTAAAGTATTATTAAAATGAATAGTACGAAAGGCCCTCGTTATCTTTCTTACATTAAAATCAAGTCGATCTGTCTTCTTGCAAAAACAAAAAAACGAAGCCCTTTTATTATTATTTATTTTTAATAAAGATAATAAATAATTTTTTTTTTTATCGGACTTGGCCCCTCTTTACCCCATAAAGATATTGAATAGAAGGAGCTACCTTTTTTTCCACTGTAATCTTGAAAATGAGGATTCAAATGACCTTCAAAAGTAAGTAAATAGATCCGAAACATATAAAATGCGGTTAATCCAGCCGCGGAACAAGCGATTATTGAAAAAATCGGTGAATATAACCAACTATCATTAAGTATTTCATCTTTAGACCAAAAACATGCAAAGGGAGGAATACCACAAAGAGAAAGTGTACCTAGTAAAAAAGAAATTTTTGTAATTGGAACATGTTTTGTTAAACCGCCCATAAGAACCATATTCTGACTTTTATCGGGAGAATATCCAACAATAGCCTCCATTGAATGAATAATTGATCCAGATCCTAAAAACAACAAAGCTTTTGAATAGGCGTGAGTAATCAAATGAAATAAAGCGGCTCGAGAAGAGCCCAGACCTAAAGCTAACATGATATAGCCCAATTGAGACATTGTAGAATAAGCTAAACTTCTCTTAATATCTTTTTGAGCAAGAGCTAAAGTAGCTCCTAATAGTACTGTTAATATACCTATTAAGGCTATTAAATTCATAACGTAAGGTATGACTAAGAAAAGAGGAAGAAGGCGAGCTACAAGAAAAATGCCTGCTGCTACCATAGTAGCAGCATGTATGAGAGCCGAAATAGGAGTAGGCCCTTCCATGGCATCTGGTAACCACACATGAAGGGGAAACTGCGCGGATTTAGCAACTGCACCGGAAAATAATAGCAAGGAACACAAAGTAACAAATAACAAATCAATCTCATTTTTATAAATTAAGTTGTTGAATATTTCGAACAAATCCCGAAATTCGAAACTACCCGTTATCCAATAAAAACCTAAAATTCCTAATAATAAACCAAAATCCCCGACACGGTTAGTTATAAACGCCTTTTGACACGCAGTACCCACAAGAGGTCGCGTAAACCAAAAACCTATTAATAGATAAGAACACATCCCAACCAATTCCCAAAAAATATAAATTTGTATTAAATTACAACTCGAGACTAAACCCAACATTGAAGTATTGAAAAAACTCATAGAAGCAAAAAATCTCAAATATCCTTGATCATGAGACATATAATTGTCGCTATAAATAAGCACCATGATTCCAACAGTAGTGATCAATATTAACATAATAGAAGTCAGCGGGTCGATCAAATAGCCGAACTCTAAAGAAAAATCATTATTGATAGTCCAAGACCACACTGATTTATAGATAGAACTGCTATAGATTTGCTGAAGAAGAAGATTTAGTGAAAAAAGCATGACTATACTTAACAAAACAACACTAGAAAAAGACAACATACGGCGAATTTTTTTTGTTACTGTCGGAAAAAGTAGAAGCCCCCCCATTATTACCATAGGAACTGGAAGTGTAATAAAAGGGATGATCCCGGAATATTGATATATATGTTCCATAAATTTTAAATTTTTTTTTAATCAATTGTCTTTGACTCCCTCGTTCTTGTCCCTTTTGAAAAGAGCCGGTCAATAAAAAAAAGCAAAATATGCAAAACTTAACTAAAATTTGATATTCTTAATTATTATTATTCTAAATCTGAATCTTTTCAAAGAACTTCACATATTCAAATCAATAAGTTAGACTTGGTCAAATAATATGATATACCCAAGTTATTAGTAAAAAGTAAAAAAATACTTACTTTTCTTTTTTTTTTTTTTAATATTAATTTACTATTAACTATTTAACTATTTTAACTATATAGTTAAATAGTTAATATAGTTATATAGTAAGAAAAATTTGGATGAAGATCTAAAAAATGAAAAGTTTTTTTTTAGGAATTACGAGAATTTCTATCTATAGAGAAAGGATAAAGAATTATAGCAAAAACAGTACTTGATTTTGATATGAATCGTAAAAAACTGTGCATACCTTGACCCAATTAAATCAGAATTTCTTTGTAGTTCGTTTATCTCGAATCAGAATCGTTAAACAATCAATTTTTGAACGGATTTATTGTATTCCATTAGAATAAAATAGAATAAAATAGAATAAAAGAAAAGACATTTATATTTTTAGTAAATTCGACGGTATTGAATACTTTCCATGGAATTAAAAAAAAAAAAAATAAATCACTAAAATGTCTTTTCGAAAATCATGTATCCTTTAATAGATTAACTAATGCCGTCTCATTTTATTTTATTTTAATTGAAAGTTGGGTATACTTCCTTTTCAAGCTTAACCTTGCTCGAAAAAATTTTGTATTAGGTACGCATGGCTTAGGCTTTTGAATGTCTCGATATATTTTAAATGTCTCGATATATTTTATTCGATCTATATTACATGTATAAAGGTAGCATGACGAAAATAGACAGAAATAGAAATGAAAATGAATAGGTTTTTTAGAAAAATAGTAGAATCTAAGGAAAAAAAAGGATACTGAATAGTAAAGATAAAGAACAATTGGTTTTTAACCAAAAAATGTCTTTCACATCCAATCCTAGCAATGAGTAACCTCCAAATTTGTGAATGGCAGTTCCAAAAAAGCGCACTTCTATATCAAAAAAGCGTATTCGTAAAAATTGTTGGAAAAGAAAGGGATATTGGGCAGCGTTGAAAGCCTTTTCATTAGCGAAATCCCTTGCTACGGGGAATTCAAAAAGTTTTTTTGTGCGACAAATAAAAATAAAAAATCAAAGGGTGAAATAATCTAACTTGTCCTGAATAGAAAAAAGTCTCGTTTTTTTTTTCTAATTTTTAATCTAAAATGAAAAAAAAATGGAAAAAAGGCTTTTCATTAACTAATGTTTTGAATTGATCAATATTAAATTGAACTCATTTTTCTTTTAGGATATGTCGAATGCAAAGTCTGTTATCTACTGAATCCTCAAATTATACTTTTTGTTTAAATTGTTTAAAAAAAGACAAAATACAAGACACAAGGTTTCAACTTTCTTTTTAGTCTCTTTGATCATTTTCGCGGGATGGGGATTATTATTTTCCCCATCGACCTTTATCACCACCTATACCTATCACAATAAAAAAAAAAAAAAAAAAATAAGGATTATGATTAGAACGTCCAAATCCCTATTAAAATAATAAAATAAAAGGGTTTTCGATTAATCAATTTTCATCTTTCCTAACCTAAAAAAGATTGCATTGAATTGACTCTTTCAATCTCGACGATTGAATAATAATTGGTTATTATGATTTCTAGCAAGCCGCTATGGTGAAATCGGTAGACACGCTGCTCTTAGGAAGCAGTGCTAGAGCATCTCGGTTCGAGTCCGAGTAGCGGCATGGCACTTTCTACCTATAAAAAGTTCCTATAATGAATTCAATTACTTATTTGAATTGATTCTATAGAATCATGGGGACCTTTTCTTTTATGATATTTTCTACTTTAGAGCATATATTAACTCATATATCCGTTTCGGTTGTTTCCATTGTAATTACAATTCATTTGATAACTATATTACTCGATGAAATCGTCGGACTATATGAGTCGTCAGAAAAGGGAACGATAGCCACTTTTTTCTGTATAACTGGATTATTAGTTACTCGTTGTATTTATTTGGGACATTTACCATTAAGTAATTTATATGAATCATTAGTCTTTCTTTCATGGAGTTTATTCATTATTCATATAATTCCGTATTTTAAAAAACATCAAAAAAATTTAAGCCTAATAACCGCGCCAAGTGCACTTTTTACCCAAGGCTTTGCTACTTCCGGTTTTTTAACTGAAATGCCTCGGTCTGCACTATTAGTACCGGCTCTACAATCCCAGTGGTTAGTAATGCACGTAAGTATGATGGTATTGGCCTATGCGGCCCTTTTATGTGGATCATTATTATCAGTGGCTCTTCTAGTCATTACATTTCGAAAAATCATAAGGATTCTTTTTCTTTTTAAAAGCAATAACTTTGTAAATAAATCTTTTTTCTTTGATGAGATTCAATACATGAACGGAAGTGGCAGTGTTTTACGAAACACTTCTTTTCTTTCTTCTAAAAATTATTACAGGTCTCAGTTGATTCACCAATTAGATTGTTGGAGTTATCATATTATTAGTATAGGATTTATCCTTTTAACTATGGGTATTCTTTCGGGAGCAGTCTGGGCTAATGAGGCATGGGGATCATATTGGAGTTGGGACCCAAAGGAAACTTGGGCATTTATTACTTGGGCAATATTCGCAATTTATTTACATACTAGAACACATAAAAAATGGGAAGGTGTAAATTCCGCAATTGTGGCTTTTATAGGCTTTCTTCTAATTTGGATATGTTATTTAGGAGTTAATCTATTAGGAATAGGGCTGCACAGTTATGGTTCATTTCCATTAATATCTAATTGAATTTAAGACAAAAAAAGAGGGTCTTGACAAAAACAACCATAGGACAGCGTATAAGTCTATATAAGAAACTTTGTGTAAATGCCATCCATCGAGAACCATTTGAATCAAGTAATAAGTGATTCAAATGGTTCTGTCAAACGGCACACTATCCAGTTACAATTTTTTTTTAACTTCAAAAAAGGCAAAAAGCCTTTATTTTTTTTTTTTTGAATTATCTAATTATTCATTTTTTGTAGAATTCAAAATTAATAATTATACAAAATAGCCTCGACCTTGTCACCTGATAATGAGAAAACGAAGTCCGGATAAATGCCAATACCTATTACAGGTAGAAGGATAGAGATTGAAATAAACAACTCTCGCGGTCCAAAATCCAAAAAAGAAGAGTTTGAGGCATTAAATAGCTTGTATCCATAGAACATCTGGTGTAACATAGACAATAAATAAACAGGAGTTAATATCGTTCCAATTGCCATGACAAAAGTAATTAGTATTTTTGCCAGTAAAAGAAATTTTTGGCTAGTAATTATTCCAAAAAATATTATCAATTCTGCAAAAAAACCGCTCATGCCCGGTAATGCAAGAGAAGCCATTGATGAGATACTGAACATCGTGAATATTTTTGGAACCGAGATAGCCATTCCTCCCATTTTATCGAGATAAAGAAGACGTATTCTATCATAACTCGTTCCTGCCACGAAAAAAAGTGCAGCACCGATAAATCCATGAGATATTATTTGTAAAAGAGCTCCGTTAAGTCCCGTATCGCTTAGAGAGCAAATTCCTATAATTATAAAACCCATATGAGATACCGAGGAATAGGCTATTCTTTTTTTTAAATTACGTTGACTCGGAGATGTTGAAGCTGCATAAATTATTTGAATTGTGCCTATTATTATCAACCAGGGAGAAACTAGAGAGTGAGCATGGGGTAATAATTCCATATTGATCCGAACCAACCCATATGCTCCCATTTTTAATAAGATTCCGGCTAGAAGCATACAAGTGCTGTAATGTGCCTCTCCGTGAGTATCTGGTAACCATGTATGTAAGGGTATAATCGGTAATTTGACAGCAAAAGCAATAAGAAATCCAATATAGAATATTATTTCCAGCGCTAAAGGATAGGGTTGATTGGCTGATGTTTCAAAATTTAATGTTGGCTCGTTGGAACCATATAAACAGATACCTAGAATTCCTATTAATAAAAAAAGAGAACCCCCTGCGGTGTATAAAATAAACTTTGTAGCTGAATACAAACGTTGCTTTCCCCCCCACATAAATATAAGTAGATAAACGGGAATTAATTCTAACTCCCACATGATAAAAAAAAGTAAAAGATCTCGAGAAGAAAATAATCCTATTTGACCACTATACATGGCTAACATCAAGAAATGGAATAGTCTGGAATCTCGAGTAACTGGCCAAGCCGCTAAAGTAGCTAAAGTAGTGATAAATCCTGTCAGTAAAATGGGTCCTATAGAAAGTCCATCTATTCCCAATCTCCAGTAAAAACCAAAAAAATCGACCCACTTATAATTCTCCGCCAATTGAATTAATAGATCATCCGATTGGAAACGATAGCAGAATACGTAGGTCATTAAAAGAAGTTCTAATACGCATATACATATAGCATACCACCTAATTACTTTATTTCCTCCCTGAGGCTGAGGCAGAAAGAAAATTAAGGAACCTGCGGATATCGGAAAGACTACAAAGATTGTTAACCAAGGAAAAAAATTCGTGATAAAGACAAGATAGACTTGGACCAGAAAAACCCGTGCTCATGCTCAAAACAGAATATGTTTCTATTTTTTTGTTTCGAGTACGGGTTTTGTCGATAAAAAACAATGTATTCAAACCATGTTGTTGGAAATGGGTCAATAAGCTAGACCCATGCTTCGAGTTGTTTCATGCCACAAATAAACTCGAACACTCAAAAAATCCGTTGGACAGGCCGATTCACATCTCTTACAGCCGACGCAGTCCTCTGTTCTTGGAGCAGAAGCAATTTGCTTAGCTTTACATCCGTCCCAAGGTATCATTTCTAATACATCTGTGGGGCAGGCTCGGACGCATTGGGTACACCCTATACATGTATCATAAATCTTTACTGAATGCGACATTGGGTCTATAAATTTTTGAACGTCATAAATTTTGATCTAGTAATTTTATAAATGAATCATATCTTTATATACTAGATGAATCAATAATTGACAAGAATTTTTGGAATCAATTCTGGATCGAGGCATGTGCATGAAAAAGGGCAAAGAGACTTTCATTTCTTACGTTTTGACAAAGATAATTATATAGCATACATGCTATATAATTATCTTTTTGGTGAATATTATAATTTATATGATTAATACTACTTATTCAACAAATTAGATTGATTGATACGCGTTGATTTTCTGTTACGATAAATTGAGGAAACAATAGCCGGTCCAATAGCTGCTTCAGCCGCTGCAATAGCTATAACAAATATTGAGCAAATAGTTCCTTTTAATTGGCGACTATCAAAAAAATCAGAAAATGTCACGAAATTTATATTAATTGCATTCATTAGAAGTTCAAGACACATAAGGGCTCTAACCATATTTTGGCTCGTGATCAATCCATAAATACCTATACAAAATAAATAGGCACTCAAAACAAGTATATGTTCTAGCATCATTGACCAACTCCTTCGCAATTTCGATTTATTTCAATATGAACAAAAATTTAACAGAGTCGATTGACTCGAATATAACAAGTAAAAAAAAAAAAAAAAGAATATATTGGTAATAGATCGAATAAAAGAAGTTCTATTTTGAATATATTTCTATTTATACACGAATAATCTTCAAATAGAATTAAAGGAAATTAAATGTGATAAGACAAAACAAAGTTTCATTTTGATTACTGCGGCTAGGTCTAAGGCTTTACTATTGTTACTGACGAGCCGCAGCAATCGCGCCTATTAACGCAACTAAAAGAATTATTGAAATGAGTTCAAATGGAAGAAAAAAATCTGTTGATAAACGAATTCCAATTTGTTGACTATTAGTTATCAAATCTTTCTCTATAATCTGGTTTGATCTTGTAGTCCAAATAATCCCATACCATGACGTATCTGGAATAGTAGTAATTAGTAAAAGAAAAATACTTGTACAAACCAGTGAAGTAACCCCGCCTCCAGCGTTCCAAAGATAAAAAGCGTTGTGATATTCTGAACCATTCATGAACATCACAGCAAATACGATTAAAACATTTATGGCTCCTACGTAAATAAGGAGTTGTGCGGCAGCTACAAAATAGGAATTTGATAAAATATAGAATAAGGCTATACAAATAAGAACCAATCCCAACGAAAAGGCGGAATAAATTGGGTTGGTAAGCAATACCACCCCTAAACCTAATAATATAAGGCCCAATCCCAGAAATACTAAAAGAAAATCATGTATTGATCCAGGTAAATCCATTTTACGTATAAAGAAGAGAGAAATATATCGAATTTTTTCATGACCTTATTGATGACCCGACCAGGAACAAAAACTTTTTGATACGTTCCTATAATTGAATGAAATCCTAAACGGTGTGAATTGAGGTATAGCTATTAGAATAATCTCACTCTTTATCCCAAAGGAGAGTTCGACACTCTAAAAACTAAAAAATATTTCTATTTCGAACTATTTCGAAATAATTCCGTATCTATTAAGATATTTTCAATCAAAATTTAGAGATTTTGACTCAAAATGAAGTCGCAATTATTACAATCAATCCAATCAACAGTTAAAGATTTGTAGTCATTTTATTGACCAAACAAAAGGAACGAAACCTCATTTCTTTCGATCAAAACCGAATTTTAGTAATTAGTCTTTATCTTTAATCAAGGGTTTACTCCTTTTTAGTTGAGGCAAAGTCGAAATCGTTCGAATTGTATAATCGTCAATTACTGATATTGGTAAACGACCCAAAGCAATTTGATTATAATTCAAGTCGTGACGATCATAAGTAGAAAGCTCATATTCTTCAGTCATTGATAAACAATTTGTTGGACAATACTCAACGCAGTTACCACAAAATATACAGATTCCAAAATCAATACTATAATTAAGCAATCGTTTCTTTCGAATATTCGTTTCGAATTGCCAATCAACAACGGGTAAATCTATAGGACATACACGAACACATACCTCACAAGCAATACATTTATCAAATTCAAAATGGATTCGACCGCGGAAACGCTCCGATGTAATTAATTTTTCATAAGGGTATTGAATAGTTACGGGTAAACGATTTGCGTGGGATAAGGTAATCATAAAACTTTGACCAATGTACCTTACAGCCCTTATTGTTTGTTGACCATAATTTCTGAACCCAGTCACCATAGGGAGCATATCCTAATTATCTAGGAACAATTTGATGTTTGTTTCTTTCTCTTGTTTGAGACATATAGACTTATAGTATTCCATTACAATGAAAGGAGTTGTGAAGAGGTTGTTAATAATAGATTGCCGAGAGAAATAGGTAAAAGAAATTTCCAGCCAAGATTTAATAGTTGATCCATTCTTAGTCTAGGTAAAGTCCATCTTGTTGTGATAGAAATGAACAAGAACAAATAAGTTTTAGCCAATATAATAAAGATACCCGTTGTTGTTCCAAAAACCCCACTCACTTTATTTAGTTCAAAAAGCTTAGGAACAAAAAAGTGCGGAATAGAAATATTCCAACCGCCCAAGTAAAGAACTGTTACAAATAATGACGAAACTAATAGGTTTAGATAGGAAGCAACATAAAATAAACCAAATTTGATACCCGAATATTCGGTTTGATAACCGGCTACTAATTCTTCTTCCGCTTCTGGTAAATCAAAGGGCAATCTCTCGCATTCTGCTAGAGAAGAAATTAGAAAAACAATAAACCCTATAGGTTGCCGCCACAAATTCCACCCCCAAAGACCATATTTTGACTGTGCCTCAACTATATCAACTGTACTTAAACTATTAGATAATTATAGTCGATGAGAACATAACTGTCCCCACCGCTATTCCAGAACCATACATGAGATTTTCACCTCATATGGCTCCTCGAGGGTCATAAATAAATCTAAGGACAAAGTCATATTTTATTTATTTTGATACGTTTGTCGGATAGGTTAGTTTGTAGAATAGGTAGGATCACAATGTCCTCTAATTAGACCAATGGAATTCTGTCTGTTATTGTTATAACAATAAATAAAGATAAAGTACTTCTGAATTGATCTCATCCTTTAAGAATTTCAGCTTTTCCTTGTTGAGTAATAACTTCCGTATTTCAATCAAATACTCCTTGTGGGTGTGTAGAAATATTAATAGATCTTTCAACCCAACCTTGTTTTCGACTCCGAAAAAGAATTCTACATACCATTAATTTATAAATTATGGTATAAATTTTATCTCTATGATAAAGAAAGAATAAAAAGGATCGTTTTTTATTCTTTTTATTCTATTGTATTGTGATTTTATTTTTTCTATTGTTAGAGTTTTTTTTTGTTCCTATTCTTCTTTCTTTTATGAGAAAAAATGGACTTAAAAAAGTAAAGGGTTGTTTCGTATCTGATAGTGATTTTTATAATCGGTGGATAGGAGCATACTCTGGATCGGAATTGTGGGGAGTACTACTTGATAATTTCTACGAATTTAAAGCCCCAATTATTATTCTTTTTATATTATTTTTTTAGGCAAAAATGTCCTTTGGGATAATTTACATAATCTCGATTACTAATCCGTTGCCTATCTTGGTGTTTCTAACCAATCCACTCATTTTTGCTCAATCCCCCGTTATCGTTATGGTAATACATGCCAACGATAGTAAAACGTCAATACGGTTGATCATTGGAACCCCGCTTCAAGCCAGGATGACTAATCAACCAATCTTGGGGTAAAAAATATATTCTTCTTTTTTTTGTTTTTTCCGCTTTCCTCTTACTCTTGTACCTAGGAAATGAGACTGATTCTTTTTACTGCGAATTTACAAGCTGTTTTCTTTCACTCATAGAACTATCCGATTTAGATCATCCACTTTAATTTTAATGATAAATATATAAATATAAAAAAATATATCCATTTAATTCATTTCGCCTAGTCTTTCATAGTTTCTTAGAAATAAGGGCGTAGAGAAAAGTTTATGTTTCAATGACTCGCACGTAGAGATATTGATAACACACATAGAGTTAATGGTATTTCATAACTAATTGATTGAGCAGCGGCTCGTAGACCACCTAAAAAAGAATATTTATTATTTGATCCATATCCTGACATAAGAAGTCCGATGGGAGCAATACTTGAAATGGCAATCCATAAAAAAACACCAATCTTTAGATCAGCTAAAACTAGGTGATAGCCAAAAGGAATTACTGAATAGCTTAGTAGAATTGATATGACTGCTATGGATGGGCCAACGCTGAATAAACGAGTATCTCCCCGAGATGGAACAAGATTCTCTTTAAAAAGTAGTTTTATCCCGTCTGCTAGAGCTTGAAGAACTCCTAAAGGACCAGCATATTCGGGCCCAATACGTTGTTGTACTCCTGCGGCTATTTCTCTTTCTAACCACACAATTACTAGTACCCCTATTGTTATTCCCAATACAAGAGTTAAAATAGGAACAAGCATCCATATAATGTTATATATCTCTTTTAAGGATTCTAATCCGGAAAAAGAATGAATATCTTGTATTTCTGGTGTATCAAGTATCATTTCAACGATCAACTTCCCCCATAATGATATCGATGCTACCTAGTATCGTCATAATATCAGCCAATTTCATTCTTTTAACTAACTGAGGAAGAATTTGCAAATTAATAAACCCCGGTGGACGAATTTTCCATCTCCAAGGAAAACCACTCTGGTCCCCTATCAGAAAAATTCCCAATTCTCCCTTTGGTGCTTCGACTCTCACATAAAGTTCTTGTTTCGGCAATTCAAAAGTAGGAGAGGTTTTTTTACTAATGAATCGATATTCAAAATCATTCCAGTTTTGATCCCTCTCTCTATCAAAACATCGGGTTTCTAAATTCTCATAGGGCCCCCCCGGAATTCTTTCCAGAGCCTGTTGAATAATTTTTATGGATTCCTTCATTTCACTGATTCGGACTAAATAACGAGCTAACGAATCGCCTTCTTTTTGCCACGGGGCTTCCCAATCAAATTCGTTGTAACATTCATAATGATCAACTTTGCGAAGATCCCACTGTATTCCAGAAGCTCGTAGCATTGGTCCTGATAAACCCCAATTTATTGCTTCCTCTGCACTAATAATACCTACGCCTTCAACTCGTTCTAAAAAAATAGGATTTCGCGTAATAAGGTTTTGATATTCAGCAGCCCCTGTTAAAAAATAATCGCAGAAATCCAAGCATTTATCTATCCAGCCATGAGGTAGATCGGCCACTACTCCTCCGATACGAAAAAAATTATGCATCATTCTCATCCCAGTGGCAGCTTCGAATAGATCATATACTAATTCCCTTTCTCTGAAAATATAGAAGAAAGGGGTTTGCGCACCAATATCTGCCATAAAAGGGCCAAGCCATAACAGATGAGAAGCTATACGACTCAACTCCAACATAATTACTCTGATATGGCTAGCTCTTTTAGGTATTTGAATATTTCCCAGCCGTTCTGGTCCATTTACCGTTATTGCTTCTGTGAACATCGTAGCTAAATAATCCCAACGTGTTACATAGGGCAGATATTGTATAATTGTTCGGTTTTCCGCAATTTTTTCCATCCCTCTGTGTAAATAACCTAATATTGGTTCACAGTCAATAACATCTTCACCATCTAGAGTAACGATGAGTCGAAGAACACCATGCATTGATGGATGGTGTGGGCCCATATTGACTATCATGAGGTCTTGTCTTGGAGATGATACATTCATAGGTTTTTCCTCGATTCATTCTTCCATACCTTACTAAAAACGAAAAGAAGCTCATCAAAATGTAAGATCTAATAATAATAAATCAAATAATTCAAAAATGACTTTTCAAATTAACGTGTTTTTGGTTCCCGAATATCCAACTGACTAATTAATTGTTTATAACGTACTTCATTTTTCTTTGACAAATAAGACAGCAGCCGTTGGCGTTTTCCTATAATTTTCCGGAGGCCTCTCTGAGATAAATAGTCTTTTCTATGCAATTCCAAATGTGAAGTAATTCTTCGGATCTTATTAGTAAAACTGAATACTTGCAATTCAACGGATCCCTTGTTTTTGTTTTTTTCTTTTTCGTTTTGTGAAATAACTGAGATGAATGCATTTTTGACCATAAAATGAAATCTTCTCCCCTACTTAAATCTTAAATTTAAATATTTTTAATATTAAAAATATATAAAAATATATATATATATATTTTTTTGATCAGTAATAATAATGCTGATTCCTTTTTCATTTTGTATACCCAACAATCTTCATTTCCTTATGAATTTCTAATTTTATCCAATTGTTTTTATGGGCATAGGGATCCAAACAGATAATCTATTTCTACACTTTCTACACTTAGAAAAAATAAAAATTTGTACCTAAGATTCGAATCATAAGATTCTGTTGATTCCTTTTTAGATGTAATTGATATGTCATTAAATTAATAAATTAATGATATGAATAGAATGAAAAACAATGCATGTGTGCATATTTTTGTTTTCATGTATCAACTAAAATATGTTATGGAATATATGAAAAACGAAAAACGTACCATTAAAGGGTTTTTAATCGTGGATACATATGTATTCTTACCATATTGAAACGACTTCCATTATTGGTATCAAACCAACAACGATTCATACAAGCTAAATCTTCTAATCGATAATTGGTCCAAAAAACGAGTTTGAATTTAATTAGTTTCTTTTTTTTTTTTTTTTTATCTCTATCTCTATAAAGATCTCTGTTTTTATTCGAAACGTTACCACAGGTTTGAGTGTTATTTCCATTGAAAAATTCTGTATTTATCTGATGAATACCTTGGCTATTCTTCGAATTTAAAGAAATTAGAATTCCGAATTCTCTACGACGTTGAGATAAAAAGGTATTTTCAGGAACAAACAAATCATCAAGATTTTGGTTTTTATTTACAGTGTTCCTTTTCTGTTTTGCAATGGACTCATCGAAATTCGTCTTATCACCACAGCCCTTTTCTTGATGTCTTGGATTCATTTTGTGCTTACTCTTATGACCCAATGAAATATTTATGGTTTGGTACATAAGAAACTGTCCGACATTTTTTACAGCCAGACGAACTGGTTCGATAATCAATATTCCTTTTTTCAAAAATTCTGTAAGACTCAAATTGTTCTGAATTAGTAAAATATCGAGACTCATTTCTCTCCTTTGAATAGAGGATATAGCAATTTCGTTTGGATTTATCAGTCTAAGTAGGAGACAAAATACTTTTATATTATTGAGTACTCTTTGATTTACAGAAGCATTCCATCGTAATTGAAAACAGAAATACCTTTTTAGGAGGAAATCAAGCTCCGCTTCCGTAGAACTTTTGTATTTTTTTTTCTTTTTCGTGTCTGATCCCGCAAAAGATTCTTCAAGACCTTTTTCTTGGTTTAAGCGAACTGATCCAAGATCCACTTGTCTCTCAGATTCTTTTTCTTCTTCATTTTGATTCTTGACTTCAATAGTTTTTTTTTCATTCGAGAATAATAATATAAAAGTATCTCTTTTTTTCTTTTTATTTACCTTCTTTTTTTCAAAAACATTTTCATTCAAATCAAAAAGAAGTAATTTGATTGGTATGGCTACGGGGGTTTTCTTATATGCATTGTAAAGTATCAAAATTTCTGGGAAGAACCAAAGTTCCAAATTCAATATGGAATGACTTAATATTCTTTCATTCATTTCCATCCAATCAAAAAGGTTTTTTTTGAGGGATGGATTGATTTCTTCATCTTGATGAAACATGAGATAAAAAAGACTTTTCTTATTAATTTTATCAATTATTTGAGAATTATTAGACACAGTCTTCGTATTTTTATTACTTTTGGTTCCGGTATCAATCCATAATTCAATATCCATCTTGTTGCTAATACAAAAACGGAGAATTCTCCAATCAAAATATTTTCTAGCCGGGTTTTTCTCTATATCCACAATCTCATCTTCTCCCAGATAGTTATTCATAGGAACATCTCCTGGCAGATGAACAAATTTGCGGTTATATGTCTTGTAATTATACAAAAAAATCCCTTGGTTATTTTTTTCCTTTAATAAGAATCTAAAAATATCTGAGTCCTTCGGATCTTCATCATTAATAAATTTATATGCTAAAAGATCATATCTATAGTGTTTTTTAAAATTCTTTTTTTGATTTAGTAATGGCTCCGCTTCAAAATTCTTTTTTTGTTCGTACTGAATTAATCGGTCTTTTTCATATGAATCGCTTTTTTTAAAATATTTATTTTCAGCTATACATCCTTGATTAACAATAGTTCGCCATTTTTGTGGTACTAATCTAGACCATCTTATCTGAGATAAATCGTATTGATAATGACCGGCTTTTAACCAGTTTTTCCATTGATTCATGGTGGAAGTAATCGGTTTTTTATGTCTTAATTGGGAATGAAATATTCCTTGTACTTCAAAATAACCCTTTATTTTATTTTTAAGAAAAATAGTTGTTCCGTGATCATGATATTGAAGAGCTGATCTTAACTTATATAAGTTAAGCTTATATAAGTTAAAAAATTTGGTTTGTGATAATTTGTAAAATACATATGCTTGTGACAAAGAAGATAAGTCACGAAAAAGCCTTTCGTTCTTATTACTAATATTAGTAAGTGACTTTTTTATATTCAAAATAAAGTGAATTGTATTTTGATTTACTTTATCAATATCAGCTTTTTCGTGATTTTCGTCATTATTATAAATATATTTGTCAATAAGATTTCTAGCTGATTCAATAAAAAGTTCTGCATTGATTCTGAGAATTTGAATGATAGATAGAAAGATATCTATGTATATTTTCTCAATATTTTTTTTTTTTAAAAAATGGAATTTACGGACTACTCGAGCATTTCTTCTTTTTAGTATCTTTTTTAATGATCCGAATCTTTTCGTACCATAAGTTATTCTGTTAGGACTCTTTTTTTTCTTTAAGATCACTTTCTTCTCTTTTTTTTTTTTTTTTTTGATTTGATTTATGATTGTCCTTTTTTTATTAGTCAAATCTTGCATTCTTGCTTCGGCCAGTGAAGAATTTGTCCAATCCATAGGTATAATTTGAATCGCGGATTCATGAATCGTCTTTTTATTAGTTATAAAATCTTTTTTAGTTTCATTCAATTCATCTAATCCGCTAAATACTAATAGAATAGTGATTAGTTCTTTTATTTGTTCTTTAAAAAAAAAAAATGGACTTTTTTTGATAACTCTTTTTTTCCTTTCTTTTGATTTTGTGAAATTTAAAGAAAACTTTGTTCTTTTTTTTAAAATCCTTATAAATAGAAAACTCTTTTTTGTAAACTTTCTAACCTTTTCTTCGAGTTTTTTACAAATGGGTTTAAAATCAAAAAGAGAGGTTCTTCTTTTGGTAGAACCAAAAGGAAATTCAGTTTCCATCCCAAAAACTGTTAAAAAGCAAAAATTCTTTTTTTTCCCTTTCTTCTCTTTCATTTTCATTGGGCCCTTTTGAGGGCATTGTAGCTTAACTCTGTGCCAAGGTTTCAGGCGAAAAGGGAATAGGATTTTTATCTGAATACCCTCTGTTAACCAGTTTTTCGGAAATTCTTTTTCGGATAATTGAACTCCATTATAGGTGCATTTAACATGCATTTCTTTATTCCAATCTTTTAAGTCCTCAGACCATTCTGGAAATTGAAATAATAGTGTACGGATGGTATTTTTAGCTATTATCAATAAAGGTAAGAAAATATATTTTCTAAGAATGGATTGGATTACTAGCAACGAGCCTCTTATTACGTGAGCAAATAGAATGTTATCCCAGGCTTCTGCTATTTCTACCCGTGCTTTTTCCTCCCTTTTGTCCTTCTCTTTTTTATCGCTTTTTTGTATCCTTTCTTCAGTATAATCTGAAATCACAAATTCTCTGTTTTTACATATCAAATTGATAAACATTATTTTCATCATCTGCGAGATATCAAAAGAAAACAAAAGGGATTTGTCTAGTCGGTCCAAAAAAAGGGGGGAATGTATATTTGGTTGAAAGAGTTCCCAAGTAATTGTTTTACGTCTTTGA